CCGTAGCAAGAGCACGAAAAATTGAACGTTTCCTGTCACAACCCTTTTTTGTAGCAGAAGTATTTACCGGTTCACCAGGGAAATATGTTGGTCTAGCAGAAACAATTAGAGGGTTTAAATTGATCCTTTCTGGCGAATTAGATGGTCTTCCTGAACAGGCTTTTTATTTGGTAGGTAACATTGATGAAGCTACTGCGAAGGCTACGAACTTAGAAATGGAGAACAAATTGAAGAAATGACCTTAAATCTTTGTGTACTGACCCCGAATCGAATTGTTTGGAATTCGGAAGTGAAAGAAATAATTTTATCTACTAATAGTGGACAAATTGGCATATTACCAAATCACGCGCCTATTGCCACAGCCGTAGATATCGGTATTTTGAGAATACGCCTTAATGACCAATGGTTAACGATGGCTCTGATGGGCGGTTTTGCTCGAATAGGGAATAATGAGATCACTGTTTTAGTAAATGATGCGGAGAAGGGTAGTGACATTGATCCACAAGAAGCTCAGCAAACTCTTGAAATGGCGGAAGCTAACTTGAATAAAGCTGAAGGCAAGAGACAAACAATTGAGGCAAATCTGGCTCTCAGACGAGCTAGGACACGAGTAGAGGCTATCAATATGATGTCGTAACTAGTTGTTGGTGTGTCCGGATAAGCAAAATAAGGTGTATAAACAGAAGTTCTGTTTATACACCTTATTTTGCTTATGCCGATTAAAATGAAAATTGAATAAGAATCAAATCCAATCAAGTAGAATCAAATTCTACTGTAACGAAATAATTTGAAATTTTAAAATTCAATAGAGAAATAGAGTAGGATAAAAAGTATACAAAATCAATAAAGCGAATGAGTAGAAAAACTCATTCTATACTATATATACATATACGATTGAGGCTGATATCTAACAAGTTCTACCTACTATTGGATTTGAACCAATGACTCTCGCCGTATGAAAGCAATACTCTAACCACTGAGTTAAGTAGGTCATTTATCATCACAAAGAAACGGGGATCCATCACATAGATCCATTATAAATTAAAAATTCCTTATAAGCAATACCAATCAAAGAGATTAAAGAGATATGAGATTTTATCATGGAATATTCATCTTGACAAGAAATTATCTACATGATAAAATGTGTATCACAAGCATAAGGGTTATAGCTCAGTTAGGTAGAGCACCTCGTTTACACGCGCGCCAATGTTTTTCAGAGGAGTCTATCATGTAATCAAAAGATTTGATCTTATTGATTGAGCAATTGATGTCTTACTCTACGCTTTTTGGGAACAAAAGAAGAGAACAATAGCCTGACAAACAAATGGTTTGGTTCGATTCAGGTGCCTAAATGGGCGCCAATATAGAAATGAACTCATCATTGATTTGAGATATTGATAAGGTGAATACCCTATATTATAATTATATTATATTATTCAATGCTAAGCCTAATGAGTCTAAGGACCTCAAAAAGATTATCTTTTCGTTCTATCTTATGAACTTTAAGGTGTATAAAGTTTCATATTTGATTTAAGCAGAGCGATAGAGACTCCATTTAACTTAAGTTGATCTAGGCCAAAAGCAAACCTACGTCAGGATAACCCTTCTTTGAAACACTTTGGTAGTGCTCCTGGATTGGAATTCACATAATGAATCAGAGCACATGGAGCCATCTTTTTATATTTATATTAAGAAAAAATATGGTAGACTAACCGATATTTCTATCGGTTAACGAAAGAGCTCAATGCAAAACAAAAAGATGCATGTTGGGTCTTTGAAACAGTTCAAATCAGTTTGATAATAATAAGTTTGGTCTGTTTTACCGAGAAGGTCTACGGTTCGAGTCCGTATAGCCCTACCCTAATAAAATATAAAAAAGAAAATCTAAAATTAAAATAAAAAAGAATAATCCTATAAAAGAAAAGAAATAAAGGAAAATAAAATAAATGAGAATTCGATTTGTAAACCCTTTTTTTGTTTTGAATTCTTTAGAGATAATCTGAAATACGGCAAAAACGAAGGACTCTTATTTGTATAATATAATAGGAATATATACTTATACTTAACTTAGATTTATTATATCTCTATCCAAATAAAATAAAATCGAAGTAAATGGAATAAAAATGGGATTCTAGTCGATGTATAGGGAAAATTGAAACAAAACATATACCGCAACAAACAAATGAACCAACCTAAGCGATTTGATCAAGATGAATGCTTATTCTTATTTTAAGTAAACAGTTATGAATGACTTGACAATTAATTCCAATTCGGATTGACTAATCTGGTATCTTTTCCACATTACATTAATGGGAGTACGTCTATGTTTCTGCTTTACGAATATGATATTTTCTGGGCATTTCTAATAATATCAAGTGTTATTCCTATTTTTGCATTTCTAATTTCCGGAATTTTAGCCCCGATTAGCAAAGGACCAGAAAAACTTTCGAGTTATGAATCGGGAATAGAACCAATGGGGGATGCTTGGTTACAATTTCGA